TTTTTTATAAAAATCCGGGTTATGAGTGTGGCTCAAACAGGTACCAATAAATCTGAAGCAACCCAATTTTATTAATGATTGGTTTGGGCTATTCTGAATTGAAACAAATAAAAGAAATAGTGAGAATTCATTCTGGGCATCATAACTAGATAACTATGAAAATAAGAAGTCGTAAATCTTGGTATCCAAAGGTTCCTAAGAGACACTCCATTTTGGCTCCTAAGGGTGAAGAAAGAATTATAAAAACACTATAAAGACTCCCTAATTATCTTACACAATACCTTTCTTGATATTGAGGTAGTGTCTACTAACCCTGTCTGCAATGAAATTCGATTAGATAGGCTGATGGTAAATTCATTTAAGAATTGTGGATTGTGGAAAGAACTCAGGATACTTTTTCTTCTTTGTCTTATTTTCTTATATCTCCCTTTTTCTTATTTTTTTTTTACTTTATTTATTTATATTTTTATTTTAATATTATATTTTATATTATTATTATTTTTATATTCTATTTTCTATTTATTAGAATTTCTTATTTATTATAATAATAATATAGTATAATATAGTATTTCTAATTTATTTATTATAATTATAATATAGAATTATAATATAATATAGAATAATATAATATATTATATATTAATTATAATATAGAATAATATAATATATTATATATTATAAATTATAATATATTATATTATATTATATTCATTATATTAATTATATTCTATTATATTATATTAATTATATTCTATTAATATTAAATTATATTATTAATATTAAATTATATTAATTATTATTAATTATTTATTATATTAATTCTTAATATTTATTATATATTTATTATATTATATATTTTATATTTATATTATATATTATATTATTTATTATTATATATTAATATTAAATTATTAAATTTATATTTAAATTTATATATTTATATATTAAATATATTTAATTATATAGTATTATAGTATATAGTATTTATTAGTATATAGTATTTATTTATATATATTTTATATATTTTCTATTTAATATATTAATATATTATTATATTAATTATTATTATATTAATTATATTATTTTTATTTAATATATTTTATTTAATATTTCATTTAGAATTTATATTTATATAAATTTATATTTATATAATTATAGAATATAATTATATATTCTAATTTTTATTAGAATTTTATAATTTATATTTTATTATTTATTTTTATATTATTTATTTATTTTTTTTATATTATTTATTATATTATATTATTTATTATATATAATATAATTAATAATATAATTAAATTTAATATATTTATATTTTATATAAATATAATTTATAATTTAATATAATTATATAATTTATATAATTTAAATTTAATATTTATATTTTATTTTATAATTATATTTATTATTTATATATTTTATATAATATATTTATATAATATATTTTATATTTTATATTTTTATATATAATAATATAATTATAATATTTTTTTATATATTATATATAATATTTATATATATTTATATAATATATAATATATTTTATAATATATTTATATATTTTATTTTATTATTTTAATATATTTTATATATAATATTTATATATATTTATATTTAATATATTTATATATTTTTATATATTTAATATTTATTTATATTTATATAATAATTTTATTTATATTTATATAATAATTTAAATTTATATAATAATTTAATAATTTATATAAATATAATAATATAAAATAATATAATAAATATAATATATAATAAATATAATAATTTTAATATAATTGAAAATATATTATAGAATTTTATAATTTTATATAATTTAAATATAAAAAAAATATATTATAGAATTTTATAATTTTATATAATTTAAATATAAAATATATAATTTATATTTATATATTATATAATTTTATATAATTTATATTTTATAATTTTATATATAATAATATAATATTATTTTATATTTTTATTATTTTTATATATAATTTTTATATAATATATAATTTTTATATAATATTTTATATAATATATAAATAATATATAATAATATATAATTATATAATTTTATAAATTAAATTTTCAATTTAATTTATTTAATAATTTATTTAATTTAATTTTTAATTTAAATATTATATTTTTATTTTATATTTTATATATTATATTTTTATATTTAATTATTTAATTTTAATATTTTTTTAATTTTTAATATTTAATATAAAATATAATTAATATTTATAAAAATATAATAAAATATAATTAATATTTAATAATATTTAATATAATATATAATATATATATATAATTTTAATATAATATATTATAATATATAATAATATAATATAATATATTTAATATAATATAATTAATATAATTATTTAATATAATAATAATAATATATTTAATATAATATAATTTATAATATAATTATTTAATATTTTAATATAATATTTAATATAATATTATAATATATAATAATATAATATATTAATATATAATATAATATAATGAATATTATATAAATATATAAATTAATAGAATAATAATTCTAATTATTAATATTATTAATTATATAATATATAATTATATAACTATATATAAATAGTTAATAGTTAAATATAATTTTAATAGTTAAATATAATTTTCTATATAGAATTCTAATTCTATATAATTATATAATTAGAATCATATAGAATTAGAATATTTTCTAATATTTAATTTAAATTTAATATATAAATAGAATATTTATAATATTTATTTTTATTTTATTATTTAATAATATTTCATTATTTAATATTATTTAATAATATTTCATTATTTAATAATATTAATATTTAATTGAAATTGAAATTAAATTTATTTTTTTTTTCATTTCCAATTCTTTCAATTTCAATAGAATCTATTGAATAAGAAATAAAGGAACTTTTTACGAGTGGATTCGTGAAATTGTTTCATCAATAGCCGTAAGTAAGAATCCTATTTTGACTCTGCGCCATTGATTCCACTATAATTATGAATTAATTATTCCATAATCCATAATTAATTCATTTCATAGAGATAAGGGACATCATTCACATGGATATAGTAAGTCTCGCTTGGGCTGCTTTAATGGTAGTGTTTACATTTTCTCTTTCACTTGTAGTATGGGGAAGGAGTGGGCTTTAGAGCTAAGAATATTACTAATTTAGTACTTTACTGAAAAATATAATTCTATCAATTGTGATCGTTTTGCCAAAGCAAAAAAAAATATATAGAATTAGAGTGCTATTTCATTTTGATGTATGTCTATAATCTATAATATATATTACTAATGTCTATAATATATATTACTACTAAAAATATAAACTAAAATATAAAATATATAAAAATATATATTAAAATAAAATTAAAATATAAAAAATAAATTTAATTATAAATTAAATAAAATTCAATTAAATATATAAATTATAAATAAATATATAAAATATAAATATATTATATTACTATTATTACTATTAGATTACTATTAGATATATATTTATATATATATTTTTAGATATATATTTTATATATTTAGATTTAGATATATATTATCTATATTATTCTATATTCTACTATGATTCTATATTCTATATAATAGAATATAATATAATTCTATGATTCTATATTCTATATAATAGAATATAATATAGAATATAGAATTTCTATAATTAATATAGAATATATAATTCTATACTATAGAATTTATAATTTCTATACTATATACTATATAAATACTATATAAATAACTATATAATACTAATACTATATCTATATATATAATAACTATAAATAACTATATAATACTAATACTATATCTATATAATAATAATATATAATTATATAAAATAGAAATATAAATAAATTCGAAATAAATTCTAAATTATAGATATATATGATATATGATATAAATATAAATTAGAATTTTTCTAATTATAAAATAGAAATAAAATATAATTCTAAATATAAAATATCAAAGAAAATAAATAAATATAAAATAAATATATAAAAATATAAAAGAAATAATTATAATTTATATAATTAATAATAATTAATTTCTAATTTGTATTTGATTGTCAATTGATCCATATAAGAGAAAGCTTCTTTCTGTATACAATAATACAATACAACTCTATGTGCTAAGAATATGAAGTGCTAAGAATATGAAATATTCTACAAAACTCAATTGTATAGTATAGTGTGGTAGAAAGAGCTATATATAGCTCTTTCTACCACACTATATCAGATACTTATGATTCCAGCCCAATCATTTCATTTAAGACTTAAATAGAATTTTAAACCCTTTCTTTTTAATTTCTTCAATCTCAATCATTGATAAAAATGAAGAATTTAAGTTTCATTAAAATTAGCCATTTTGGCTGACTGTTTTTACGTATATGATAAGTAAAAAAGCAGTAGGAACTAAAATGAACAGCGCAGTAGCAATAAGCGCAAGAATATTGACTTCCATAATAGAATCTCTTTGTTTCACAATAATTCGGGATCTAATCCCATATACATATAAAAGTGTACTCCTATCAATTCAAAGGTATGAATTGTATCTTGATGATACTAACCCGGATCCATATTCATATTATATTATGAATAACAATATCTGATCTATCAAATCGATTTATCGTCGCGAATTGAATAGTATAACATAGGAAGATCTTTTACACATACTCAAATATAAATAATATATAATTATATAATAAAAAAAAAATATAAAAAATAAAAATTAAATTAAATAGAAAAAATAGGATTCTTTATTGTTATTGGATCAGAAATCCCATTTAATTTTAAATTTTCCCACTTTTCCTTTTCTATCACCTATTCTTATATACTTATCCAATCCAATTCTTATTATACATATAATTATGAGGTATCTTCTATGGGTCATATAAAGTATAAAAAATAGAATATTCCAACGGATTTCCGGATTTCTGAAAAATAAAAAAGGGGCGTTGCTTGGTTGGTCTTTTATTTTATTTGGTATCTTCCTTCTTTCCTTCTTGGATTGGAACTAGAACACATACATAAAAAATGCAGTGTGTTATTTGGATGAGAATTAAATAGATTGTTTTCAATTAGTCATTGCGGATGCACAAACAAAGTTTGTTCGGAACTAAAAAAGGTGTGGTTTCATCTGAACCCGAAAAGTACTCTGTCGAGATAATTATGTGAAATTCGTTGTGTATCGTACAATAAACGAAAACAATCTTACTCTAATAAGAAGTAACGATTTTACAAATCTACATTTCTCCCTTACCAATCAGTACTAGTGTAAGATGTAAGAAATACAAATTTCCATATTTGTCTGATGATAAATGCGAAGCGAAAACCAAAGAAATAAGGATTACCCCCAGAGATTCGATTTCGTTACCTGTCCTCCCTTTTCCGTTAAGGGGAGAGATGAATTGATAAATTCATCGGATTCTAGTTCGGGACTGACGGGGCTCGAACCCGCAGCTTCCGCCTTGACAGGGCGGTGCTCTGACCGATTGAACTACAATCCCAGCAATATGTAATATGTATGGCATACATAGTCTTATGATTTCAGAAGAGCATTCTATTTGTCGTATTGTAACAGAAACAGGAATTCCATATGGATATCCTATTCACATAGATTGCGTGAGAGTGGCACAGATTGCTAGAAATATATGGTTATTTTTTATTTTATTGTATTTACTGTATTGAAAATAATGGATAATCCATGAGAAAAAGCTTTTTCCTTTACTTTTTTCCTTTCTTAAGACTTAAGAATGCAAAATTAAAATCGTTAGAAAAAAAAATGGATGATAAAAAATAGAAAAAACATAGACTATTTTTATTTCTTTATACGGATTACGGATCCGACATTTCTGTTTCTAGAGGACAAATTGGTGAAATCTTATTCATGGAGCGACCAATTCCCAATTCTTGGGCCGAGCTGGATTTGAACCAGCGTAGACATCTCGCCAACGAATTTACAGTCCGTCCCCATTAACCACTCGGGCATCGACCCAGGAAGAATGAATTATAGGTTTATTTAGAATCCATGATCAACTTCCTTTCGTAGTCCACTACCCCCAGGGGAAGTCGAATCCCCGTTGCCTCCTTGAAAGAGAGATGTCCTGAACCACTAGACGATGAGGGCATACCCGCGCGACCGTCATCATACTATGACAATAGTATGAGTAGTTTTTTGGAATTGTCAAGTCAATATATAATTATAATCAAATCTATGACTAGATCCGAAGAGTCTTTCCTACTTTTATGTTATGATTCAAAAAAATGATTTTTTTGTTTTGATTTGATGATTCGTTCATGAATGAGCTATCCCATAAATATTCTATCCTTTTTCCTAGAACTATATCTATAACTAGAAAAGAAACTATCAAACCATATACCATATATAATATTAATATTTATATATATTTATTATATTTATATATTTTTTTATATTTAATATATTTATTAATATAATTTATAATTTAATATATATAATTTGATTTAATATTTTAATATATTATTTAATATATTAATATATATAATTTGATATATGATATATAATATATATAATATAATATTTTGATATATGATATATAATAAAATAAAAAATAATAAGAATTATATAATATATTAGAATATAATAATTAATATATAATAATTAATATATAATATAATAATAATATAATAATTATAAATTCTAATATAATAATTAATATTAGAATTATATATAATATTATAATTATTATAATTTGAATATTTTAATTTAATTTTAAATTTTAATATTTAATATATATAATTAATTTTTAATTTAATATATATAATTATATAATTAATATATATATAATATATATAATATAGAATTTATATATTTATTTATATATTTATTTATTTATTTATATAATTATTATAATTATAATTTAATAAATATAAAATAATTTAATAAATATAAAAAAAAATTAAAATAATAAATATAAAATATTAAAAATATTAAAAAATAAATAGAAATATAAAATATATATAATTAAATATATAAATATATTAAATATAATTAAATAATTAAAATATATTAAATATAATTAAAATATATTAAAATATATAAATATATTAAATATATATAATAAGAATAATATATAATATATATAATAAATATAATAAAATAATATATAATATATATAATAAGAATATAATTAATAATATAATTAATAATAATAATATATAATTAATAATAATAATAATATAATTAATAATAATAATATAATTATAATTAATAATTATAATAATATAATATAATAGAATATATAATAATAATAATATAATATATAATAATTCTAAATAATATATAATAATTCTAAATAATATATAATAATTCTAATAATAATTAATATATTCTAATAATAATTAATATATTCTAATAATAATTAATATATATTAATATATAATATATAATAATAAATATAATAATAATTAATATTAGTAATATTAGAATATAATTCTATAATCTATAATTAAATATAATTAAAATAATTAAATATAAATTAAATATTAATTAAATATTAAATATAAATATATAATATATATATATATAAATATATATATAAAAATATAATATATAATATATAAATAATAAATATAATATATAATATATAAAATATAAATATATTAAAATATATTAAATTATCTAAATTATATAATATAATATATTAAAATATAATATATAATATTATAATATATTAAATTATATAAAATATAAATATATTAAATTGAATGAAATTCAATAAATAATAATAAAGAAAATAAATAATATTAAATATAAAAAATTAAATAAATAATATTAATAAAATTAAATAAATAATATTAATAAATAAAATAAATAAATAATATGAAATAAAATTAGAAATTTATGAAATATTAACTATTAAAAAAATTTAAAAATTAAATAATTTTAATTTTAAATAATTAAATAATAATAATAAAATAATAATAATATTTAAATTTAAATTAAAATTTTAAATTTAAATAATTATATAAATAATTAGAATAATAAAAAAAATTAAATAAAGATAAAGATATTTTTATATTTATAAAATATTCTTATTCTATCTAAGAAAAGTATTTATGTATTGTATTTATGTGTTAAGGTAATAATAAGAAAGTAGAATTCTCATTTCATTAAATATTCAATAATGAAATATAACGATAACGAAACAAAGTATAAGATCCCTTCAGCTGAGGGAGTGATTAGTCAGACAGAAAAAAGAGTCAAACTTTCATTTCTTTTCTTCAATTTGAACTCATTGCTTCGTTCAGCGTTCAGATGAGTTATGCCTATCGCTATCTCACACTAAGCAAAAAAAGAATTTAAATATTTTCTCTTTATAAGAAAATCGGTTCAGGTTACGAATCCCCCCATCACATGATTTAAGAAAAATCTTTAATATATGTTTATGTATATATATATCAGTCAATTGAATCTTGATCAGTCAAAGTCAACAAAGCAAGATCTTGAAACAAATTTCTATTAATTCTATTAATTCTATTAAAAAAAATATATATATATAAAAATATATAAATATAATTAAATATAAAATATATAAAATATATAAATATAATTAAATATAATAATATATTAATATTATTAATATATAAAAATAATATAATAATATAATATATATATAATATATATATAATATATATATAATAATATATATATATATATATATATGAATCTTACCCACTTCCTAGATAAATAAAACTGATTGATTCATTATGATATGCAGTAGACTCATAATCTCATAATCATAATGGAAGATGAAGATGGCTAATCTATGAATTGAGGAAAACGGGCCCTTTTAACTCAGCGGTAGAGTAACGCCATGGTAAGGCGTAAGTCATCGGTTCAAATCCGATAAAGGGCTTTTTCCACTCAACTCAAATCTGAGTCTTCTATTTTCAGCGGATCTTTTTGATATTTGTAAAAAAAGAAAAATAAAACGACTACACCACACCATTATGATTCAAATTAGTTCTGATTATTCTGAGTTCTAGTTAGATTATTCTGAGTTCTAGTTATAAGATTGAACAATTAATCATTAGAATATTCTAATGATTAATTGTATTAATAATTGTATTAAAATAAAATGATTTTAAATCATTAGAGGAGTCGTGACATAGTCATCCTTTTCATGTCTCATTATTCCTTTTTTTTTGTCCTGAGACATAAATATCCAACCCCTATTATGAATCGATAAACCAACGTATTCCTACTTCGACATCGTTCCTATAACCCACCGTCAATTTTTTAATAAAGGAAAACTAAGTGGACCTGACCCATTGAATCATTACTATATCAGCTATTCTGATATTTAAATTCGATATAGATTATAGATTAATTGGATTTTTTATTTCGTTAGACCATTGGACCACACAAGGCAAAAATTTGTCGATATTTTTTATTTCATACTCTTGTTACTGGATGCTCCATAGAACTAAATCGCTATTCTTTTCCTTTCCACTACATATAAAATAGAAATTTATTTCAAATATGGATTATGGATTTGAAATATTTTTCCTTGATTTAAGAATCAGATATTGTTTTGTTGTTACACCGATGGAATAGAGAATAAATATAAATGCGCGAAAAGAGGTTTATTTTTTAGTTTACCATTATTTAATATTCAATTATTTATTCAATTTAGGGATAGAGAAAAATCGGGAATCCATTTGGTTTGACCCCCTCAAAGATATACTCTGGAATATGAGTCATAGGATAATTCAGGGTTCCCATGGTTATATTATTTTTCTTTTCTTTTTTTTTTTTTTTTTGTATTTAGTATTTTAGTACTTAGTACATTGTTATATTGTTATATAGTACATAGTAAGGACTAATCGAGTCGAACTCATGAACTAGGTCGGTTTGCGGTCCAATAGAAAATAAAAAATAAAATTTTTGATCTTCGAACCCCATCGGAAAGGGCATTGAACG